CCCGGAATTCCTTCTAGGGCCTGTTGAATAATTTTTATAGATTCTGTCATTTCACTGATTCGTACTAAATAACGAGCTAATGAATCCCCCTCTTTTTGCCATTGGACTTCCCAATCAACTTCATCGTAACACTCATAATGATCAACTTTACGAAGATCCCATTGTATTCCGGAAGCTCGTAGCATTGGTCCCGACAAACCCCAATTTATTGCTTCCTCTCCACCAAGAATACCTACTCCTTCAACTCGTTCTAAAAAAATAGGATTCCGTGTAATAAGCTTTTGATATTCAGCAATTCCGGTTAAAAAATAATCGCAAAAATCCAAACATTTATCTATCCAGCCATGAGGTAAATCAGCAGCGACTCCACCAATACGAAAAAAATTGTGCATCATTCGCATACCGGTGGCAGCTTCGAATAGGTCATATATCAATTCTCTTTCTCGAAAAATATAGAAGAAAGGAGTCTGTGCCCCAATATCTGCCATAAAAGGGCCAAGCCATAACAAATGCGAAGCTATACGACTTAACTCCAACATAATGACTCTGATATAACTGGCCCTTTTAGGGACTTGAATATTGCCTAATTGCTCTGGCGCGTTTACAGTTATTGCTTCTGTGAACATAGTAGCTAAATAATCCCAACGTGTTACATAAGGCAAATATTGTATAATTGTTCGATTTTCCGCAATTTTTTCCATACCTCTGTGTAAATAACCCAATATTGGTTCACAGTCAATAACATCTTCACCATCTAGAGTAACAATGAGTCGAAGAACACCATGCATTGATGGGTGGTGAGGTCCCATATTGACTATCATTAGGTCTTTTCTTGTAGATGGTACAGTCATAGGTTTTTCCTGATTCATTCTTCCATGAATTGCTGAAAGTGAAAAGAAGTTCATCAAACTTTAAGCGAATAATTCAAACTAACTCTTCAAATTAACGAGTTTTTCTCTCTCGAATATCCAACTGCCCTATTAATTCTTTATAACGTGCTCTATTTTTTTTTGACAAATAAGCCAACAACCGTTGACGTTTTCCCAGAATTTTACGCAGACCTCTCTGAGATAAATAGTCTTTTTTGTGCAATTCCAAATGTGAAGTAAGTCTCCGTATCTTATTGGTGAAACTTACTACTTGAAATTCAACAGATCCTCTGTTTTCTTTGTTTTCTTCTTGTTCTTTCAAAAGAATTGAAATAAATGAATTTTTGACCATAAAATAATTGGACACTCCCCTTTTTACAGATATTTATTTTTTTAATCAGTAATAATAATGTTATAAATTTTCATGTAGTATACACAACAATCATCATTTCTTTATATTGATTTTCTCAATTAACATTAATCAATCCGATTTTTGAGTTCATTTGGATAGTGATACAAAAAGACGATACCAAATAGTTTAGTACGAAGATTCTGTATATATAGGAAACTCAAAATTTAAAATTAGGGATACATATATATCCTTAACATACTAAAGCGGCTACCATTATTGGTGTGAAACCAATAGCGATTCATACAAGCTAAATCCTCTAATCGATAATTAGGCCAAAAAAAGAAGTTTAATTTAATTAATTCATTTTTTTTTTTGTCAAAATTTTTACTTTCATCCAAAAATTGACTCCAGTTTTTTATCTTGTTCTCCTTACATAATAATGGATTTATCTGCACATTATTTTTATTTTTAAAATTGAAAGAAATTAGAATTCTCAATTCTCTACGACGTCTAGACGATAAAATTTTTTCAGGAACAAGCAAATCATCATTATTTTTGTCTTTATTTAGAGTTTTTGTTTTATGTCTTGAAATGGATTTATCAAAATTATTCTTAGCAACATTTTTAAGGTTTCGGTATCTTTGATTACTTTGGTGCTTACTTTTATGAACCAAGGAAATACCTATGATTTGATACATAAAAAACTGTCCGTCATTTTTTACAGATAGCCGGGCAGGTTCCATAATTAATATTCCCTTTTTCGTTAATTGTGTAAGATTTAAACGTCTCCTCATTATATCCAGATTCATTTCTTTCCTTTGAATATAGGATATAGTAATTTTTCTTACATTTATGAGGCTAACCAGGAGACCATATATCTGGATATTATTCATCATTTTTTGATTCAATTGATTCAAACGTCCAGTCCATCTTAATTGCAAAGGAAAATCTCCTTTAAGGAATATTTTTAGTTTTTCGATCGATTCTAAAAAAGATTCTTCATTATTGTTTTGATTCTTTAATTCAAAATATTGTTTTGAATTGAATGGGCTAAAATTTAAAAAATCCTCATCCTCCTCTTGCTTTCCCTTGATGTTTTGATTTTCAATAAAATTTGGATTTATATTTAAATTAAAAAGAAGTAAGTTACTTGGGATAAACCAAGGTTTCTCTTTATATTTATGATAAAGTATCACAAACTCTGGAAAGAAAAACAATCTCGGATTTGATATGAGGCGGTTTAAGATTAAGAATTTTTCATTCATTCCCATCCAATCAAAAGACATTCCCATCCAATCAAAAAAGACCTTTTTGTAATTCATTTCGGAATTTGAATCAATCGGAAGATAAAAAAGACCATTATTATGAATTTGATCACTTACTTGGATTTGGTATTTATTAGGTTCAACCTGAATATTTGTATTCAATTTCCAACCCAAATATTTTCTATCTGTATTTTTTTCCATATATATACTATCACTTTTTCCTAAATGATTCTTGATAGGAATATTTTTGAGTATGTTAACAATTTTTTCTTTATTTCTGGTAGAATTTTCTTGCTTCTTATTTGTTTCTACTGATGATCTATAAATATAGGACTTATTTTTAGTTTCAGAATGAATATATTTATATGATAAACGATTATATCTATAGTTTTTTTTAAAATTCTCTTCTTTATTTGGTTTTGGTAATAAATAGACTTTCGAATTTTGTTTTTTTTTGTAATCAAAAAATTGGTCGTTTTTATAGGAATACCATTTATTTAGATCCTTATTTTGAGATGTATGGCATTTCTTTTTTCCATTTCTCCCTTTTTGTGGAACTAATCTAGACCATGTAATCTGAGATAAATCGTATTGATAATGACCTCTTAACCAGTTTTTCCATGGATTCATTCCATAATTTGGAAGTTTCTTATGTCTTACTTCGGAATCAAATATTTCTTGTCTTCCAAAAAAATCCTTTATTTCATTTTTAAGAAAAAAAGACGGTCCATTATACTGAAGAATAGATCTTAACTTATTGAAGTTAATAACCTGGGTTTGTGAGAATTTTAAAAATACATATTTTTGTGACAAGTAAGATAAATCAAAAAAAATATGTGACTTCCGCTTACTATTTCTAAGATTATCAAAAGCCTTTTTTATAGTCATAGTTGAAATCAAGTCAATTTTATTTTGTTTTGTTTTATTCATTTTTTCTTGATTTGTTTCCTTATTGTCAATGTATTTATCAAGAATTTTTTTTGTTGATTCCATAAAAAGTTGTAGAGCGATTCTGCGCGTATTAATGATACATAGAAAGATATCTATGTATATTTTTTCAATTAAAAATTTCACTATTAATTCAATATTTTTTCTTTTAAATATTTTCCAAATTTTTGGGGGGGATTCTCCATTATTCTTTTTCTTTTTTTTTTTTTCCGGCGTTACTTTTTTTTTATTTTTTTTCATTATTTCTATTTTATTTCTGATTGTATTTCTTCTATCAATTCTATGTTTAATTTCTTCTTCTACCTGTGAATAATTTGTAAAACCTGTAGATCGATTTTGATTAAGTGATTCATGAATTATCTGATTGCTGATTATCAAATCCTTTTCTATTTCAGTTTCATTTGATTCATATATTTCTCTCGGTATAAATAATGGAATTTTCTTTCCTTTGAAAAGTTCTTTTATTATTTGTTTTACAAATAAAAATGCTTTTGCTTCTTTTTTTTTTATTTTTTTTAAAGCTCTTCGAACTCTAAAATTTAATTTTCTGATTTCGACTTTATAGTCTATATCTTTAAAAATAGGTTCAAAAAAGGAAGGTGTTTTTCGTGGAGGACCAAAAGGGTATTCCGTTTCCATTCCCAAAACTGTTAAAAAACAAGAATCAAAATCATCTTGTTGTTTTCTATCTCTATCAGAGAGTCGTAGCTTAGATCTGTGCCAAGGTTTCAAATGAAAGGGATATAGGATTTTGATCTGAAAACCTTCTCTTAACCAATTTTTAGGAAATTCTGTTTTGGAGAATTGAAGACCATTATAGCTGCATTTTAGATAAATTTCTCTATTCCAATCTTGGAAATCCTCGTACCATTCCGGAGATTGTCGTAATAAAATACGGCCAATATTCTTAGCTATTATCAATAAGGGTAATTTAATATATCTTCTAAAAATTGATTGAGCTAGTAATAGAACACTTCTTGATTTTTGTGCATATGGAATGTTTTCCCATAATTCTATTGTATCTTCCTGGTGGTTTTTTTTTATTTGGAATTGTTGATCTAAAATTTCGAATTCTGACTTTTTATCCAACCAATCTCTAATATTAAAAAAAAGTTTCATTAGGTCGGATATAGGAAAAGGAAAATCTTCCAGTTTTTCCAAAAAAAGCGGAGAATGGGGATTTCCTTGAGACAGTCCCCAAATAACCATTTTACGTCTTTGAATACGGATAGAGCCTTTGATTACGAATCGACGAAAATCTGGTTCTTCCAAATAACTTACAAAACCCGAGTCTCTATTAAATTTTCTATAAAGATTATAATTTTTGAAATGAGACTTCTTAAAACTTCGTCTGGAACGAGTTAAAAAAGCTATATATTTAAATCTTCTTGTTCGAAGCTGATGATCCAGCCCTTGCATTATGCCTTGTTCTTTTCGTCGTTTTTTAAAATATTGTTCCAACTCGTTAATTAATTTGTATGACCATCGAGGGGGTTTTTTACCTATTTCTTTTATTCCAATATATTTTTTTTCGCGTTTAGAATTAGTGAAAATTCCGTTCAATGA